ATAATCTATATGGGATTTCCAAAATTACTAATAGAAGGTCGGCCTCGAAGAATCGAAGAATTACAAATGAATGTACAAAAAGAACTTAATTGTGTAAACAGAAAACTCAACATTGTTGTTACAAGAATTACAAACCCTTATGGACACCCTAATATTCTCGCAGAATTTATAGCCGGACAATTAAAGAATAGAGTTTCATTTCGAAAAGCAATGAAAAGGGCTATTGAATTAACTGAACAGGCAGGTACAAAAGGAATTCAAGTACAAATTGCAGGGCGTATCGACGGAAAAGAGATTGCGCGTGTCGAATGGATCAGAGAAGGTAGGGTTCCTCTACAAACTATTCGAGCTAAAATTGATTATTGTTCCTATACAGTTGGAACTCTCTATGGGGTATTAGGCATCAAAATTTGGATATTTGTAGATGAGGAAGAATAAACCTTTATTTAACTTGTCTTTACGTTCTATCGGCAATTAAAAAAAAAAAGCACAAAATGACAAACTCTTTCATTCTTTTTGGGTTAAATCAAAACAAAAATGGGCAATTCTATAGGGTTCAATAAAGATTCGATTCATTTTTTGATATTGAGAGAATTGCTATGCTTAGTGTGTGACTCGTTTGTTTTTTCGTGTTAGGATTCAAAAAAACGGGACGGCCCATACATAGTATGAACTAATAACTATAAAACTAATAACCAACTCATCGCTTCATATTATCTGGATCTAAAGAATCGGTCACGATATGATATATTGGTTCTATCATTGTAGCAACAGAAAATCTTTTTTGCATAAAAAAACGAAAAACCAATCTGATTATAAGTTGTAAAGCAATAACAAGAAAAATGCAGATAAATGGAAGGATGAGAGAAAGAGAGAAAAAGAATATCAATGCTATATGATTCCAATATGTTATGTAAGGTCTATGAGTGATCTTAGAAAGGATAGTGTAATAAAGCATCAATACTAATTTGATTGATCTATAATTAGATGAATTTGTTCATAGAACAAAAAAATCAAGAGCCCCGAGTTAATAAAGACTGAGAAAATTGACTCACGAACACATTTCATTTTCATTGGGAGCTCCATTGTAGAATTCAGGCCTAACCATTAATTGAGAAGCGATGGGAACGACGGAACCTGTGGATGCATAAGATTCTATTGAAAACTGAAAACGAATCCTAATGATTCCCTGGGTAGGATGGCGGAACAAACCCGGGACCAATCCACTTTTATTCTGAGAGATCCTGTCATGGGATAACCCTACAATTGAAATAGATATTGAAAGTGAAATAGATATTGAAAGAGTAAATATCCGCTCGCGAAAGTTTTTATTTTATTGGATTTATAAATTTTTGTCGATCCGATATGATAATAAAAAAGACAAAACCAAATAAAGACTCATTATAAAAAAATGACATTATATTATCTATACTATCATTAAATACATCTATATTATTTTATAATTGTTTCGTTCGCGAGGAGCTGGATGAGAAGAAATTCTCATGTCCGGTTCTGTAGTAGAGATGGAATTAATTGAGAAACAACATCAACTATAACCCCAAAAGAACCAGATTCCGTAAACAACATAGAGGAAGAATGAAAGGAATATCTTATAGAGGTAATCGTATTTGCTTCGGTAGATATGCTCTTCAGGCACTTGAACCCGCGTGGATCACATCTAGACAAATAGAAGCAGGGCGGCGAGCAATGACACGAAATGTGCGCCGCGGTGGAAAAATATGGGTACGTATATTTCCAGACAAACCAGTTACAGTAAGACCCGCAGAAACACGTATGGGTTCAGGGAAAGGATCTCCCGAATATTGGGTAGCTATCGTTAAACCGGGTAGAATACTTTATGAAATGGGCGAAGTAGCAGAAAATGTAGCCCGAAGGGCTATTTCAATAGCGGCATCCAAAATGCCTATACGAACTCAATTCATTATTTCAGGATAGGAATGTAGAACCAAAGGAAAGAAGTCTTTGGAATGAAAAAAAAATAATTGTAATTGTAGGTTTCTTTTTTTTTTTATTTTGGACAAACAATATTTCTTTTTTTTTTACTTCGCCCCTTTGCATCAAAAGAGCAAATAAAAAAAAATGATATGATTCAACCTCAAACCCATTTAAATGTAGCAGACAACAGCGGGGCCCGAGAATTGATGTGTATTCGAATCATAGGAGCTAGTAATCGACGATATGCTCATATTGGTGACATTATTGTTGCTGTAATCAAGGAAACAATACCAAATACACCTTTAGAAAAATCTGAAGTGATCAGAGCTGTAATTGTACGTACTTGTAAAGAACTCAAACGTGACAATGGTATGATACTACAATATGATGACAATGCTGCGGTTATTATTGATCAAGAAGGAAATCCCAAAGGAACTAGAATTTTTGGTGCGATTGCACGGGAATTGAGACAGTTAAATTTCACTAAAATAGTTTCATTAGCACCTGAAGTACTATAAGTATAATAAAGATGAGACTCTAATATAATATAGTTATAGCATTTGAATAAAATATGAATAAAATAGATAAAATGAATTAGTAGATTTTTCTCACGCATATATCTTTAACAATTTATAAAATAAAATATATATATATATAATATAAAGAAAAAAACATGTTGATCATATCAAAATTCGGGGGCAACAATAATTTTAGTTTATCATGGATAAAGACACTATTGCTGATATAATAACTTCTATACGAAACGCTGACATAAATAGAAAAGGAACGATTCGAATACCATCTACTAACATCACCGAAAACCTTGTTAAAATACTGTTAAGAGAAGGTTTCATTGAAAACGTGAGGAAACATCAGGAAAGCAACAAATCTTTTTTGGTTTTAACCCTACGACATAGGAGGAATAGGAAAGGGCCGTATAAAACTGTTTTAAATTTAAAACGGATCAGTCGACACGGTCTACGAATCTATTCGACCTATCAACGAATTCCTAGAATTTTAGGCGGGATGGGAATTGTAATTCTTTCCACTTCTCGGGGTATAATAACGGACAGAGAGGCCCGACTAGAAGGAATTGGCGGAGAAATTTTGTGTTATATATGGTAAGCTTTCTTATATCCAACTTAGATATGGAACTTTTCATTTGTGAAAAAAAAAACGGGTTTCTAATATAACTCTCCTACTACATTAGTTAATACTTCAAAGAGGTTTTGTTTTCCCTGGAATAAAGGGAAAAAATGGATTCATGGAGATTTAATTACTGAATTGAATCACTTCCGAATGGTATACTTAAGATTCGATTAGATAATGAAGATCGGATTCTAGGTTATGGTTCAGGAAGGATTCGGCGTAGTTTTATACGTATACTACTGGAAGATAAAGTAAAAATTTAAATAAGTCGTTATGATTCAACCAAAGGGTATATAATTTATAGACTCTGAAACAAGGATTCAAACGATTAGTTGATTTATTTTTTCAACTTCACTTTCAATATTGCTTTCGAATTGTATCTCTTCGAAAGTTCAAAATTTCAAGAAACTTATTTTCTTCCAAATAAGTAAATTCGAAATTAATTTAAGGAATAACAAATATGAAAATAAGGGCCTCTGTTCGTAAAATTTGTGAAAAATGTCGACTGATCCGTAGACGGGGACGAATTATAGTAATTTGTCCCAACCCGAGACATAAACAAAGACAAGGATAATCTTTCTAAAATAAAAGAGACTTTCTAAGGGACTGTCTGTATATACAAATAAAAAAAAAAGAAAGGATCTGTTTTAACATGAAATGGATATATCCATATATCTCTGACTTATATTTATAAGATGATAAAATATGGCAAAACCTGTACCAAGAATTGGTTCACGTAGGAATGGGCGTATTGGTTTACGTAAGAGTGCGCGTAGAATACCAAAGGGAGTTATTCATGTTCAAGCAAGTTTCAACAATACCATTGTGACTGTTACCGATGTACGGGGTCGGGTAATTTCTTGGTCCTCCGCTGGTACTTGTGGATTCAAGGGTACAAGAAGAGGGACACCGTTTGCCGCACAAACGGCAGCAGGAAATGCTATTCGAACAGTAGTGGATCAAGGTATGCAACGAGCAGAAGTCATGATAAAAGGCCCCGGTCTCGGAAGAGATGCGGCATTAAGAGCGATTCGTAGAAGTGGTATAATATTAAGTTTCATACGAGATATAACCCCTATGCCACATAATGGATGTAGGCCCCCTAAAAAAAGACGTGTGTAAAAATAAACAAAACGTTTCAAGAGAAAGAAATAATTTAATGATTTGAACAAAGAATAATATTACTATGTTTCGAGAGAAAGTAATAGTATCGACTCGGACACTACAATGGAAGTGTGTTGAATCAAGAGCAGATAGTAAGCGTCTATATTATGGACGCTTTATTCTGTCTCCACTTATGAAAGGTCAAGCTGATACAATAGGCATCGCAATGCGAAGAGCTTTGCTTGGAGAAATAGAAGGAACATGTATCACACGCGCAAAATCTGAAAAAATACCACATGAATATTCGACCATAGTGGGTATTCAAGAATCAGTACATGAGATTTTCATGAATTTGAAAGAAATTGTATTGAGAAGTAATCTGTATGGAATTCGTGGTGCGTCTATTTGTGTCAAAGGTCCCCGATCTATAACTGCTCAAGACATCATCTTACCGCCTTCTGTGGAAATTATTGATAATACACAGCATATAGCTAACCTAACGGAACCAATTAATTTGTGTATTGAATTACAAATCGAGAGGAATCGTGGATATCGTATAAAAACACCAAATAACTCTCAAGACGGAAGTTATCCTATAGACGCTGTATTCATGCCTGTTCGAAATGCAAACCATAGTATTCATTCTTATGAAAATGGGAATGAAAAAGAAGAGATACTTTTTCTCGAAATATGGACAAATGGAAGTTTAACTCCTAAAGAAGCACTTCATGAAGCCTCACGTCATTTGATTGAGTTATTTATTCCTTTTTTACATACGGAAGAAGAAAAAG